GATCAGGATAAGATATTATCCATTTATTTATTCTTATTACATAAAAAAAGACTTAAATGAGCCCCTTAGCGGATTTGAACCGATGACTTACGCCTTACCATGGTGTTACTCTACCACTGAGTTAAAGGGGCGTATTCCATTGAATTCCTAATATATTAAGAAAATCCAGAAAATAGACATCTATAAAAGATATATAGCTAGTCTATTGATATGAAATTTCATATTATGAATTTCAATAATAATGTAGATTCGGATAGATATGAATATTTCATATTATAAGAATCTTAATTGAATTACATGGAATAAAGAAAGACATCGGAGCCTACATTTTGAAATAGAACTACTTATTGGGCGGAGTAGATTTTAAAAATTGATCCAAAAATAGGAAAATACTAGATTTCTAATCGGGGTTCTAATCAAAGATTGCTTAATGGGAAATCAAAAAATTGAAAAACATAAATGATTAGAAAGGCAAAGGTCCGTTAGAATATTTAAATATTTTACATCTATTGACAATTTAAAAAAAAAGGTTCCTGCTATCACATCATAGTATGAGGTTGGTTGAACAAGTGGGCCCCCATCGTCTAGTGGTTTAGGACATCTCTCTTTCAAGGAGGCAGCGGGGATTCGAATTCCCCTGGGGGTAGGGTACTTTGAAAGGAAGCTTCTAATGGATTCATTACAAAGTTGAGTAGTAATTTGGTTTTTCCTGGGTCGATGCCCGAGTGGTTAATGGGGACGGACTGTAAATTCGTTGGCAATATGTCTACGCTGGTTCAAATCCAGCTCGGCCCAATCATTCGCAAATCCCAATAAGAAAAAAGAACCTGGACTTGAAAAATATCTCAGAACTATACTGATAGATAGGTCAAAAAATAAAAATTTTGACTGGATTCCTTATTTGACGGGGATTGTAGTTCAATTGGTCAGAGCACCGCCCTGTCAAGGCGGAAGCTGCGGGTTCGAGCCCCGTCAGTCCCGATGGATCCAAAGAATAAATCAATAAGGTGACTGTTTCTCATTTTTATCTTGAAGTTTTATATGGGATTAAATCCCAAGTTATTGCGAAGTAAAAAAACAACGAGATTATGGAAGTCAATATTCTTGCATTTATTGCTACGGCCTTATTGATTTTAGTTCCTACCGCCCTTCTACTTATCATTTACGTAAAAACTGTCAATAGAAATAATTAATTAGTATTTAATCTATCTTAAAATAAACTTGTCTTCTGGGTTAGATCATTATATTATTAGATAATCTTATCAGAATAAATTCAAAAATAAAAATTCTATTACAAATTTTTGAAGGTTTTAATTTTAATAAAAAGAACTGGCTCAAATCAGCACTAAAGCAGGAGACTCATAGAATAGACTAATAGTAATAGATAATATGTTAAGAAAGTACAAAATAAAGGAAGTATGCTAAATTAATCAATAGATGACTCCTTTTTTTTTAACCTAAACTATCTATTAACTATTAGCGTTCTTTTTGCTTGAATAATATGTTTTATTGAAAGATTGAAAGAGCAGAATGGATTATTCACATGTTCTGAAACATTTTATAAAAAAATGAATACATTTTTATTTACGCAACATTCATTTAGTAGAACCTCTATAGTCCACTCCTTCCCCATATTACTAGTGAAAGAGAAAAGGTAAAAACTACCATTAAAGCAGCCCAAGCAAGACTTATTATATCCATATTCATTATGTCCTCTATCATTATAACTAGTTGATTTTTACTAAGTTCCTCATCAATTATAAGAAATTCATAAGAATAGCGGAATCCCCCGCGCAGAGTACACATAAAAAAGGAAAAAAGGGATTATGATTATGGAAGATGACCCAAAAAGAAAATGCAAAATATGCGAAACTGCAAAAGGATCTGGCCTTATTTTCCTCATTTAAGAAAAATAGCAATCCATATACAAATATAAAAATCGCTAATTCTCATTCCGATCTAATCTGGCATCCTCCATATGATTATATAGGAGCTAGGAAACGACGGGATAGAGGTTATTCTGTTTACGATCAAAAAGGGTTTGAACATAATAATTCAAACAAGTAGTATGCGGAATTGTCCTTTTCCTTTATAGGAATCCTATGAACAACAAGATATTTCAAATTCTTTATAATCAGGCGACACCCGGATTTGAACTGGGGAAAAAAGGATTTGCAGTCCCTCGCCTTACCACTCGGCCATGTCGCCAAAAGGATACAAAAACTTTGGGAACGACTTTTTTGATTGTACTTGTTTCTTTCTTTTCTCCTAAAAAAATACTGTGAGTTTATTCCACTTTATTTTTTTTTATTTTATTTGAGCCATCTAACTACAAATATAAAAAATATAAAAAAGTGTCTTTTAGTTGAATCAAAATCTTTTTTCTAAGATACTATAAAAAAGATTTTCAAATTATTTTTTTTATTATCTATGAAATTCTTAGAAATTCCTAAATCTTTTTTATAGTTCAGATATGGAGTTCGATACAATTTCATGTGATTCAGTAAAAACAATAGAAATTTCCTCATTAAGAAATCATCTATTTTCTTAGCTATTAGATGAAGGATTCATAAAGTTTCATAAAATCAATATAAATAATAATAAAGAAAATAAAAAGGAATTAAAAAAAAAATGCTTGTAGATGTAAAAAAGGGCGGAGTTACTACAATCCCTGGATTGAATCAGATACAATTTGAAGGATTTTCTAGGTTTATTGATCAAGGTTTAATGGAAGAACTTTCTAAGTTTCAAAAAATTGAAGATCTAGATCACGAAATCCAGTTTCATTTATTTGTGGAAACATCTCAATTGGTAGAACCGTTGATCAAGGAAAGAGATGCTGTGTATGACTCACTAACATATTCTTCTGAATTCTATGTATTGGCAGGATTAATTTGGAGAGCAAGTAAGGATCGATCTACACGTATGCAAGAACAAATCATTTTTCTTGGCAGCATTCCTCTAATGAATTCCCTGGGAAGTTTTATAGTAAATGGAATCTATAGAATTGTGATCAATCAAATACTACAAAGCCCTGGCATTTATTATCGGTCAGAATTGGACCATAACGGAATTTTGGTTTACACCGGCACAATAATATCAGATTGGGGAGGAAGATTAGAATTAGAAATTGATAGAAAAGCAAGAATATGGGCTCGTGTGAGTAGGAAAAAAAAAATATCGATTTTAGTGCTATCATCAGCTATGGGATTAGATCTAAGAGAAGTTATAGATAATGCCTGTTATCCTGAAATTTTTTTATCTTTTCTGAGTGATAAGGATACAAAAAAAATTGGTTCAAAAGAAAACGCGATTTTGGAGTTTTATAAAAAATTCGCTTGCGTAGGCGGTGATCCGTTAGGGTATGAATACTTATGTAAGGAATTACAAAAAAAATTTTTTCACCAAAGATGTGAATTAGGACGGCTTGGTCGACGAAATATGAACCGAAGACTTAATCTTGATATACCCCAGAATAATACTTTTTTGGTACCACGAGATATATTAGCAGCCGCCGATCATTTGATTGGACTCAAATTTGGAATGGGTACACTTGATGATATGAATCATTTGCAAAATAAACGTATTCGGTCTGTAGCGGATCTTTTACAAGATCAATTCGGATTAGCTCTCGTTCGTTTCGAAAATGTCGTTAAAACCACTATATGTGAAGCAATTCGTCATAAATTAATACCCACTCCTCAGAATTTGGTAACTTCAACTCCCTTAACAACTACGTATGAATCTTTTTTCGGGTTACACCCATTATCTCAAGTTTTAGATCAAACCAATCCATTGACACAAATAGTTCATGCAAGAAAATTTAGTTATTTAGGACCTGGAGGGCTGACAGGACGCACTGCTAGTTTTCGGATCCGAGATATTCACCCTAGCCACTATGGGCGTATTTGCCCTATTGACACATCAGAAGGAAGCAATGTTGGGCTTATTGGATCCTTAGCAATTCATGCGAGGATTGGACGTTGGGGATCTCTAGAAAGTCCACTTTTTGAAATTTCTGAGCGATCAACAAGGGTACGGATGGTTTACTTATCACCGGGTAGAGATGAATACTATATGGTAACGACAGGAAATTCTTTGGCCTTGAATCAGAATATTCAAGAAGATCAGGTTGTTCCAGCTAGATACTGTCAAGAATTCCTTACTATTGCATGGGAGCAAGTTCATCTTCGAAGTATTTTTTCCTTCCAATATTTTTCTATTGGAGCTTCCCTCATTCCTTTTATCGAACATAATGATGCGAATCGAGCCTTAATGAGTTCTAATATGCAACGGCAAGCAGTTCCCCTTGCTCGATCCGAGAAATGCATTGTTGGAACAGGGATAGAACACCACGCAGCTCTCGATTCAGGGTCTCTTGTTCTAGCCGCCCACATGGGAAAGGTTGTTTATACAGATACTGACAATATATTTGTATCGGTCTCTGGCCTTGGAAAGATTCTAAGCATTCCATTAGTTGTGTATCAACGTTCAAACAAAAATACGTGTATGCATCAAAAACCTCAGGTTGAACCGGGGCAATTTATTAAAAAGGGACAAGTTTTAGCGGAAGGTGCTGCTACGGTTGAAGGCGAACTTGCTCTCGGAAAAACTTTATTGGTAGCTTATATGCCGTGGGAGGGTTATAATTTTGAGGATGCAGTCCTCATTAGCGAACGCTTGGTATATGAAGAGATTTATACTTCTTTGCACATAAGGAAATTTGAAATTAAAACTAATGTGACAAGCCAAGGCCCTGAACAAGTCACTAAAGAGATACCTCATTTAGAAGCCCATTTAATTCGCAATTTAGATATAAATGGAATTATAATGCAGGGATCTTGGGTACAGCCAGGGGATGTTTTAGTAGGTAAATTAACACCTCACGTGGTGAAAGAATCGTCGTATGCACCGGAAGATAGATTATTACGAGCCATACTTGGTATTCAGGTATCTACGTCAAAAGAAACTTGTCTCAAAGTCCCTATAGGTGGGATGGGTCGGGTTATTGATGTAAGGTGGATACAGAAGAAAGGGCTTTACAATTCTAATCTGGAAAAGATTCAGGTATATGTTTTACAGAAACGTGAAATAAAAGTGGGCGATAAAGTAGCTGGAAGGCACGGAAATAAAGGTATCATTTCAAAAATTTTGCCTAAACAAGATATGCCCTATTTACAAGATGGAAGAGCGATTGATCTGGTATTTAACCCATTAGGAGTACCTTCAAGAATGAATGTAGGACAGATTTTTGAATGTTCACTGGGGCTAGCAGGGAGTTTGCTAGATAGACATTATAGAATCGCACCTTTTGATGAGAGATACGAACAAGAAGCTTCGAGAAAAATAGTATTTTCTCAATTACATGAAGCCAGTAAAAAAACAGCGCATCCATGGGCATTTGAACCCGAATACCCAGGAAAAAGTAGAATATTTGATGGAAGAACGGGTAATACTTTTGAACAACCTATCCTAATAGGTAACGCTTATATCTTGAAATTACTTCATCAAGTTGATGATAAACTGCATGGGCGTTCCAGTGGACATTATGCGCTTGTTACACAACAACCCCTTAGAGGAAGAGCGAAACAGGGGGGGCAACGGGTAGGGGAAATGGAGGTTTGGGCTCTCGAAGGATTTGGGGTTGCTCATATTTTACAAGAAATGCTTACTTATAAATCGGATCATATTAGAGCTCGTCAGCAAGTACTTGGTACTACGATTCTTGGAGGTACAATATCTCATACAAAAAATGCTCCAGAATCTTTTAGATTGCTCGTTCGAGAACTACGATCTTTAGCTCTGGAACTGAATTATATCCTGGTATCTGAAAAGAACTTCCAGATTCATAGGAAGGAAGCTTAATCTAATCCGAACTAATAAAAATTTTTATTTTATGATTGATCGATATAAACATCAACAGCTGCGAGTTGGATTGGTTTCTCCTCAACAAATAAGTGCTTGGGCCAGTAAACTTTTGCCAAATGGTGAAATAGTTGGCGAGGTAACAAAACCTTATACTTTTCTTTATAAAACAAATAAACCAGAAAAAGATGGATTATTTTGTGAAAGAATATTTGGGCCTATCAAAAGTGGAATTTGCGCGTGTGGAAATTATCGAGTTATCGGAGATAAAAAAGATAAACCCAAATTTTGTGAACAATGCGGAGTTGAATTTGTGGATTCTCGGATCCGAAGGTATCAAATGGGCTATATCAAACTAGCCTGCCCAGTAACTCATGTGTGGTATTTAAAACGTCTTCCTAGTTATATTGCGAATATTTTAGATAAACCTCTTCAAGAGTTAGAGGGCTTAGTATATGGCGATGTGTGATTTGATCGAAATTTTGATTTTACAGATTCAGAACAAGAAACTGTTATCCCAGTTAATCCAATTGGGATGCCCTAGACCTGACATGTGAATTGGAAAGCAAAACATGAAGCTCAGAATTGGGATGTAGTAATTACACTTCCACAAAAAAAAAGGGAGTTGATCTATGGTTGATTTCATTCCAAATCAAATAAATAGGATTTTTTCTTTGTACCTCGTAAAAAAAAAAAGAAACTTTTTTGTTTTGTTGAATGAACCTTAAAATTTCCTATTTCCTCTCATTTGGAAATTCAAGTAAGCAAATTAGGGCATGGTTATAGGAGTTTATTGATCGCATATAGGCTTTAGTAAAAAGGGCTTAGCGTCCGCCTAACCATCGAGATATATATAGTGGGGCCTAAAAGATCAAATGGAACAATCTAGAGACAAGTAAATCCCTTATTAATTCTAAATTACTACTTTACTAATATGGCGTTTCCTTATTAATACGTAGTGGATTCATTGTTCGAGGGGAAGGAGACTACTCAAAAATTTTACATTTCATTTATGTTGTAATTGAACTTAAAGAATTCCCAAATTAGAATAAGACTCAATTCAATATAAATCAAAAATGAAATAGTACGGGTTATATATTGCTTTGCCATCAATGGAAACTTGAGTAAGGAGTAGAACTTTTTATCTTTTGAATTTGGGGTTGTCAATAATTTGAAACGAAGAGATACTTGTGTTTCTTTTCTTCTTTATTGTTTACTTCATGTACCTACTTGAGCCGGATGAAAGAAAACATTCACGTCCGATTTTGAGGGGGGGAACTCTTATAAAATCCTATCCCAATTTTTCTTTTGCTAGGCCCATAACTAAAAAACCCACTTTCTTACGATTACGGGGTTTATTCAAAGATGAAATCCAATCGTGGAAATATAGCATTCGACTTTTTTTCAATACTCAAGGTTTCAATACATTTCGAAATCGAGAAATTTCTATGGGGGCCTGTGCTATCCGAGAACAATTAGCCGATATAGATTTGCGAATGATTGCAGAAAATTCATTACTAGAATGGAAAGATTTGGGGGAAGAAAAGCGCACAGGGAATGAATGGGAAGATCGAAAAGCTACAAGACGAAAGGATTTTTTGGTTAGACGGATAGACTTAGCTAAACATTTTATTCGAACAAATATAGAACCAGAATGGATGGTTTTATGTCTATTACCAGTAATTCCTCCTGAGTTGAGACCTATTATTCAGATCGATGGGGGGAAACTTATGAGTTCAGATATTAATGAACTCTATCGAAGAATTATCTATAGGAATAATACACTTACCAATCTATTAAAAACAAGTAAATCTACGCCAGATGAATTAATAATATGCCAGGAGAAATTAGTACAAGAGGCTGTGGATACACTTCTTGATAATGGAATCCGCGGGCAACCAATGAGGGATGGGCACAATAAAGTCTACAAATCAATTTCGGATATAATTGAAGGCAAAGAGGGAAGATTCCGTGAAACTCTGCTTGGTAAACGAGTTGATTATTCAGGACGTTCTGTTATTGTCGTTGGCCCCTCGCTTTCATTACATCAATGTGGCTTGCCGCGTGAAATAGCAATCGAACTTTTCCAGCCTTTTGTCATTCGCGATCTAATAAGAAAACATCTTGCCTCGAATATAGGGGTTGCAAAAAGGCAAATTCGACAAAAAGAATCACTTGTATGGGAAATACTTCAAGAAGTTGTGCAAGGGCATCCTGTATTGCTGAATAGAGCGCCCACTCTCCATAGATTAGGCATACAGGCATTTCAGCCCATTTTAGTGGAGGGGCGTGCTATTTTTTTACACCCCTTAGTTTGTAAGGGGTTCAATGCAGATTTTGATGGAGATCAAATGGCTGTTCATGTACCTTTATCATTGGAGGCTCAAGCCGAAGCCCGTTTACTTATGTTTTCTCATATGAATCTTTTATCTCCGGCTATTGGGGATCCCATTTCCGTACCAACTCAAGATATGGTTATTGGACTTTATGTATTAACGAATGAGAATCGTCGAGGTATTTGTCTTAATAGGGCAACTAAATGTAATACACGAAATCAAAGCAGTGACAATCGTAATTATAAGTATAAAAATGAACCCTTTTTTTGTAATTCCTATGATGCAATTAGAACTTATCGGAAGAAACAAATAAATTTAGATAGTCCTTTGTGGCTCCGATGGAGACTCGATCAACGCGCCATTACTTCAAGAGAAACTTTAATAGAAATTCATTACGAATCTCGAGGGACTTATTATGAGATTTATGGACACTATCTAATAGTCCGAAGTATAAGAAAAGAAACTCCTTTTTTATATATTCGAACCACTGTTGGACATATTTCTCTTTATCGTGAAATTGAAGAAGCTATCCAAGGATTTTCTAGGGTCTGGTCGAGACCTAACAGAATTTGATGATATAAATACCAACGGTAATTTGGGGCTCCCCGATTTAACTAGGACCTGAGCTACGGAATTTCTACGTGAATAAAGATCCAGAAAAGTAAGTTTTCAAATCATTGACTAAAATTCATTGTCTTGCCGAATCCTACTTAGCCAAACAAGGAGGTACTTATGGCAGAACGGACAAATCTGGTCTTTCACAATAAAGTGATAGACGGGACTGCCATGAAAGGATTTATTAGTAGATTAATAAATCACTTCGGAATGGCATATACATCACATATCCTGGATCAAGTAAAAACTCTGGGTTTTCAACAAGCGACTACTGTATCCATTTCATTAGGAATTGATGATCTTTTAACAATACCTGCCAAGGGGTGGCTTGTTCAAGATGCTGAACATCAAAGTTCGATTTTTGAAAAAAACAATCAATATGGAAATGTGCACGCAGTAGAAAAATTACGTCAATCCATTGAAATATGGTATGTTACAAGTGAGTATTTGCGACAAGAAATGAATCCTAATTTTAGGATCACTGACCCTTTGAATCCAGTTCATATAATGTCTTTCTCCGGAGCTAGAGGAAATGCATCTCAGGTACATCAATTGGTAGGTATGAGAGGCTTAATGTCAGATCCACAAGGACAAATGATTGATTTACCGATTCAAAGTAATTTACGTGAAGGACTTTCTTTAACGGAATACATAATTTCTTGCTATGGGGCCCGTAAAGGGGTTGTGGATACTGCTGTCCGAACCTCGGATGCTGGATATCTGACGCGTAGACTTGTTGAAGTAGTTCAACATATTGTGGTACGTCGAACCGATTGTGGCACTGTTCGCGGGGTTTATGTGAGTCCTAAGAACGGAATGATGCCAGAAAGTATTTTTATCCAAACAGTAATTGGTCGGGTATTAGCAGATGATCTATTTATAAGCTCACGCTGTATTGCCACTAGGAATCAAAACATTGGAGTTGGACTTTTAAATAGATTTATAAAATTTCGAGCCCAATCAATATTGATTAGAACTCCCTTTACTTGTAGGAGTACATCTTGGATTTGTCAATTATGTTATGGTAGAAGTCCTACTCATGGTGATCTGGTAGAATTGGGAGAAGCCGTAGGTATTATTGCAGGTCAATCAATTGGAGAACCTGGTACTCAATTAACATTAAGAACTTTCCATACAGGCGGAGTATTCACAGGGGGTACTGCAGAACATGTCCGGGCCCCTTTTAATGGAAAAATAAGATTTCATGAGGATTTGGTTCATCCGACACGTACACGTCATGGACATCCCGCTTTTCTATGTTCTATAGATTTGTATCTAACTATAGAGAGTGAACATACTCTACATAATATCAAAATTCCTCTTAAAAGTGTTCTTTTAGTTCAAAACGAGCAATATGTAGAATCCGAACAAATTATTGCTGAGATTTGCCCGAGAGCATCGAGTTTTCATTTTAAAGAGAAGGTGCATAAAAATATTTATTCTGATTCAGATGGAGAAATCCACTGGAGTACGGATGTTTATCATGGATCAGAATTTGCATATGGGAATGTTCATTTATTATCCAAAACAAGCCATTTATGGATATTATTAGGAGAGCCTTGTCTTTCTAGTCCAGTTTCCTTTTCAAGTCACGGGGACCAGGATCAAATGAGTACTCCTTCCCTTTCTTCGCTTAAACGAAGATCTATTTCCAACCTATCAAAACTGAATAATCAGACTAGACAAGAAATCCGCCGTGCGGTTTTTTCTGGTAAAAACAAAGAGGACTTTGCTTATTATTCAGACGTAAATTTTTATTTTTTATCAAATTTATTATCAAAGAGGCGAAGAAATCAATTTAGCATTCCCCTCCAATCAATTCAAGAAGGTAAAATTAAACTACTACCCAAGTCAAATATCTCAATGAAAATACCTGCAAATGGTGTTTTTTTTCAAAACACTATTATTGCTTATTTTGACGAGACCCAGTCCAGAATCAATCATTTAGACAGTACTAAATCCCAAGATGGGACTCATTCAATCATTCAAAAAGAAAGTTTTATTAAGTATCCGCGAGTAAAAGAATTTAAACCAAAAAGAAAAGGAGAGCACTTTTTTTTTTTTCCCGACGAAGTGCATATCCTACCTGGATCTTCTTCGATAATGGTACGGAACCATAGTATCATTGGAATAGATACAAAAATAACCTTAAATAGAAGAAGCCAAGTCAGTGGGTTGGTCAGGGTGGATAGAAAAGAAAAAACAATTGAACTGAAAATATTTTCTGGCGAGATCTATTTTATTGGTCGCACAGAGAAAATATCCCAATGTAAACATGTTTTGATAACACCTGTAACGGGAAAGCCAAATTACAATCAAAGAAAAAAAATTACAAATTTGATTTATGCCCAACGGATTACACCAAGTAATAAAAAGTCTTTTGTCTTGATTCGACCTTGCATCAAATATGAAATAATAGACGGTATAAGTTTGACAACACTCTTTAATCCCGATTTATTGCGGGAAAGGGATAATGTGCAACTTCGGGTTATAAAGTATATCCTTTATCTAACTGACAAACTAATTCAAGAAAATTATGACCCAAGTCTTCAATTAGTTCGGGCGTGTTTAGTTTATCATTGCAACCAGGATACGAAAAGTTATTCTAGTGAAGCAGCCCGCACTTCCGTTTATGAAATAAGAATAAAAAATTTGATTCGTCATTTCCTAAGAATTAACTTTGCGAACGCACGACTTTCGTATATCTCAAAAAGGAATGATCCTTTGGGTTTAGGATTATTTGCTAATAATGAATTAATTTGGACCACAAAAAATTCATTTTCTAAGACACGGATTGACGAAACCCTTAACGAAAAAAAAGGAACTATTCATACATTTTGGAATCAAAATAAGGAATATAAGTCCTTTATTATTTTGTCATCATCAAATTGTTTTCAAATGGACTTTTTTAACGGTGTAAAATATCACAACGTCAGAAAAGCCTCAATACAAAAGCATTCCCCAAGCCTTGATATTAATAATTATTTGGGTCCTTTAGGAACATACCTTCCAATTGTGAATTGTGATTCGTTGAATCGGTTATTAACTAAAAATCTGAGTTTAGTCACTAATTATTTAAAACTCGACAAGGTAAAACTGCCCTGTCAAGTATTCAATTTTAAATATTATTTTCTTGCGGAAAACAAGAAATTTTACAATTTTAATCCATGCAGTAACATTATTTTGAATGCATTTAGTTTGAATGGGTCTTTTCTTTACCAAAATCATTGGACAGCGACATATAAAAGACTAAGTCTTGGACAGCTTATTTGTAAAAATGTATATATAGAAAAAAGAATACCTGTTATAAACTCGGGTCAAGTTATTCTTGTCAAACTTGACTCTGTAGTAATACGATCAGCTAAGCCTTATTTAGCCCCCCCAGGAGCAATTGTTCATGGCCTTTATGGAAAACCCCTTTTTGCCGGCGATACAATAGTTGCTTTTAACTATGAAAAATCAAGATCCGGTGATATAACACAAGGCCTTCCAAAAGTAGAACAGGTCTTAGAAGTGCGTTCGGTTGATTCCATATCAATGAATCTACAAAGGAGGTTTGTGGATTGGGACAAATTTATAACCGGAATTCTTGGAATTCATTGGGGATTTTTTATTAGTGCTGAGTTAACTATAGTGCAAAGTCGTATCTCTTTGATTCATAAGATCCAAAAAGTTTATAGATCTCAGGGGGTCCAGATTCATAATCGGCATATTGAAATTATTGTACGTCAAATAACAGCAAAAGTTTTAGTTTCAGAAGATGGAATTTCTAATGTTTTTTCGCCTGGAGAACTTATTGAATTGTTGCGGGCAGAACGGATGGGGCGTGCTTTAGAAGAACCTATTTATTATAGAGCCGTATTACTGGGAATAACAAAAGCATCTCTCCATACTCAAAGTTTCATATCGGAAGCGAGTTTTCAAGAAACTGCTCGGGTTTTAGCAAAAGCGGCTCTGGTGGGGCGGATCGATTGGTTGAAAGGCTTGAAAGAAAATGTTGTTTTGGGTGGGGTTATACCGGCCGGGACTGGATTCAGAGCATTAGTCTACCCCTCAAAACAATATAATAAAAGTTCCTTCCAAAAACAAAAAAACAATCTATTTGAGGCGGGGGTTAGAGATATTTTATTCCCTTATAGAAAACTTTTGAAATCGTTCCTTTCAAAAAATAAAAAAAAGATATCACATAATTGATAGGATTTAGAAAGATTCCTAAGAGCAAATTAATATCTTGTATGCTTTCTCAATTTCGCCGGTTGATTTAGAAATAGAAAAATAGAAAATAATAATTATTGGGGCGTATATATTATATATATCGGCAATTTAGTATAGATGACTATAGAGGATAAGGTTCCGTTGGAACACGTTTTTAATTTAATTCAAAATTCCTCGTTAATTTTTTTCTTAAACAGAATCTAAAAGGGGGGATCTATTTCAATGACAAAAAGATATTGGAACATCAATTTGGACGAAATGATGCAGGCTGGAGTCCATTTGGGTCATGGTACTAGGAAATGGAATCCTAAAATGGCACCTTTTATTTTTATAAAGCGTAAAGATATTCATATTATAAATCTGATCGGAACTGCTCGTTTTTTATCGGAAGCTTGTGATTTGGTTTTTGATGCAGCAAGTAGAGGAAAAAATTTTTTAATTGTGGGTACTAACACTAAAACAGCTAATTTAGTAGCCCGAGCTTCCATAAAGGCCCGATGTCATTATGTTAATAAAAAATGGCTTGCCGGTATGTTAACGAATTGGTCCACCACAGAAACAAGACTTCAGAAGTTTAGGGACTTGAGAATGGAACAAAAAAAGAGGGGGTTCCATTATCTTCCAAAAAGAGATGCAACTGTGCTCAAAAGACAATTAGCGCGTTTCGAAACATATCTGGGTGGAATTCGATATATGACAGGCTTACCCGATATTGTAATCATTATTGATCAGCACAAAGAATATATGGCCTTGCGAGAATGTATAACTTTAGGAATTCCAACAATTTCTTTAATCGATACTAATTGCGACCCCAATCTATCAGACATTTCAATTCCAGCAAATGATGACGCTATCTCTTCAATTCGATTGATTCTTAACAAATTAATATTTGCAATTTGTGAGGGCCGTTTTAGCTATAAAATAAATTCTTGATAAAGAAATAAAAAAATAACTAATAAAAAATTAAAAAACTTACTTCAAAAATAACATAGATTCCTTTCATAAGTTACTGAGTCTTCAAAAGTTAGATTTTTTGATTTGTTTCTATTAAAAATGACAAGATCCAATTGAATTAGACAAATAGATTTTGGCATTAAAATAATTAAGGGGGTCATATGAATCTTTTTTTTTTTTCTAGCAATTACCCCATGGGGTTATACGAAATATCTGGTGTAGAAGTAGGTCAACATTTATATTGGCAAATAGGGAATTTCCTAGTCCACGGCCAAGTCCTTATAACTTCTTGGGTTGTAATTGGTATCTTAATTGGTTCTGCTACTCTAGCTGTTCGCAACCCACAAATCATTCCTAATGGGGGTCAGAATTTATTTGAATATGTTCTTGAATTCATTCGAGATGTGAGTAAAACTCAAATTGGCGAAGAGTATACCCCTTGGGTTCCTTTTATTGGTACGATGTTTCTATTTATTTTTGTTTCTAATTGGTCCGGGGCTCTTTTACCTTGGAAACTACTCAGATTACCTCATGGGGAGTTAGCCGCACCCACGAATGATATAAATACTACTGTGGCTTTGGCTTTACTTACGTCAGCGGCATACTTCTATGCGGGTATTTCAAAAAAAGGATTAGGTTATTTCACTAAATATATAAAACCGACTCCCATCCTTTTACCAATTAACATCTTAGAAGATTTTACAAAGCCTTTATCACTTAGTTTTCGGCTTTTCGGGAATATTTTAGCTGATGAATTAGTAGTTGTTGTTCTTGTTTCTTTAGTCCCTTCAGCAATTCCAATACCCGTCATGCTTCTTGGATTATTTACAAGTGGTATTCAAGCTCTTATTTTTGCAACCCTAGCCGCGGCGTATATAGGTGAATCCATAGGGGATCCTCATTAATATTAATTACTTTGAAAATGGATAAAATGAACTAATGACTAGCGAAGGCCTAATTGCTAATTGATTCATTGTATCATTAACGATTTCTTTTTTTGTTACGTTTTCTTACGAGGAATTACTAATGAATCCACTCATTTCTGCCGCTTCCGTTATTGCTGCTGGCTTGGCCGTAGGACTTGCTTCTATTGGACCCGGAATTGGTCAAGGGACCGCCGCGGGTCAAGCTGTAGAGGGGATCGCGAGACAGCCTGAGGCGGAGGGAAAAATACGAGGCACTCTATTGCTTAGTCTAGCTTTTATGGAAGCTTTAACAATTTATGGATTGGTTGTTGCATTAGCACTTTTATTTGCGAATCCTTTTGTTTAATTTAGAATGATAAGACTAATAAATAGACTATTGAGGCTTTTTTTTTTCAAATTATATTCAAAATCCCTCTTGGCATTACTTTATTGGTTGAGAAAAGAACCTTATGATACGCATGAAATACTAATACTTATTCTATTTTAATTGCTTTCATCCCTTCCACTTGTAGTTTAAGCTGACTTTTTTTTAGTGAGGTTTAGTAGATCCGCAAAATACACTAAAATATAATGTGGATTTAATATTGAATTAAGAAGTTATAATTAACTAACGAAAATCTGTTTTGTTTTTTACGTGATATTTATTTATTATTTATTGAATAAAATCAAAATAAAAAGCAAGGTGAAGTAAAGAGTCTTGTTTTATTTTAGTCTATACTATAAGAGGAGAATTTATGAAAAGCGTAACCGATCCTTTCCTTTCTTTCGGCCACTGGTCATCTGTTGGGAGTTTCGGGTGGAATACCGATATTTTAGCAACAAATCTAATAAATCTAAGTGTAGTGCTTGGAGTATTGATCTTCTTTGGAAAGGGAGTGTGTGCGAGTTGTTTATTTCAGGAATAGGCTGGACTAACCAGTTGTACTCTTACTCTTTATTTTTCTGAAAACTCGGAGAGAGAGGTGCAGTATCTCGCGAATTACTTCTGAATAAATAAATTTTCTGTAAGAACCATAGCATTTCGTCATTTACTGGTAAATCAACTTTGATTCTCTCTCAGCCACGACTATGATACTATGAACATGGTTAAAAAATCATTTGAAGTCAAGGCATTATATGGTACTCTTTCTATCACTATGTTCATTATAGAGATCTTTTCAAAAAAATATTTGATCAATAGAGGATGCTCTTATTGATTAAACTAAGGGAACCCCTTCATTTTTATTTTTAAATTTTTCAAAAAGAAGGGCAATTTCCCCTGTTTATCCAAATCCAATGCTAAATGGACGGCCTGTGTTTAGAAATAAGTAATAAAATCTTTTGAAAAAAAAAACAACTTTGCTGACAATTACCGATTTTTTGGTTGTTTTGTTAGAAGAGTCCTCATCTATTTGGAATATTAACAAAGATAAAGAAGAAGGAAGAGAGGATAAGCTCAATCGAGTAATAAAGAAAAAAAAAAGATCATAATTTTTATTAAGTTTGATTTGAAGGAATTGAGCTTGAGAGCCAAATGAATTGAAAGATTCATGTTTGGTTCGGGAAGGGGTTTTTCTGTTTTGAAATGAAAGCAAAAAAAATCTACTTTCATTAAGTGATTTATTAGATAACCGAAAAAATAGGATCTTAAATACTATTCAGAATTCAGAAGAACTGCGTGGGAGGTCTAGTGAAAAACTAGAAAAAGCCCGAGCTCATTTACATAAAGTAGAAAGAGAAGCCGAGGAGTTTCGCCTGAATGGATACTCTGAAATAAAACGAGAAAATTTGAATTTGCTTAATTCAACTTCTAATATTTTAGAACAATTTGAAAATAATACAAATGAAACTCTTCGATTTCAACAGGAAAGAGCTATTCATCAAGTACAACAACAGGTTTTCCAACAAGCCTTACAAAGAGCTCTAGAAACTTTGACTTGTTGTTTGAACACCGAGTTGCATTTACGTACTATTAGTACCAATATCCGCATGTTGAGCACACTTCAAGAAATCAAAGATTAGTCTTTAACGTGGCAGCTTTCACTCCAACCTCAGCTCTTTTTATTGGTTTGAGCAAGATACGAATTATTTAAAATGGAAATTAAAGAATATATTACTTCATATAAAATATTTTATAGCGGAGGTATTATTTTTTATATAAGAAGAATTTAAGAACGAATCATGGGAACGATCCAAGCTGATGAAATTAAGAATATTATTCGTGAGCGTATTGAAAAATATAATAGAGAAATAAAGATTCTCAATACTGGTACCGTCCTTCAAGTAGGCGATGGCATTATTCGTATTCACGGTCTTGGTGAAGTAATGGCAGGGGAATTAGTAGAATTTGAAGAGGGTACAGTTGGCATTGCTCTCAATTTGGAATCCACCAATGTTGGTGTTGTATTAATGGGTGACGGATTGATGATACAAGAAGGGAGTTCTGTAAAAGCAACGGGAAGAATTGCTCAGATACCGGTGGGTGAAGCCTATTTGGGTCGTGTTATAAATGCCCTGTCAAATCCTATTGATGGGAAGGGCGAAATTTCATCTTCTGGATTTAGATTAATTGAATCCCCCGCCCCAGGGATTATTTCGCGTCGTTCCATA